GAACCGTCATAATAAGTGAACAAGTGTAAGCTTTGCTGCCCGACAGTATGGAGTACTGACCACACCGAGGGACAGGCCCTGAAGCGAAGGACAGGAACGAGCGGAATCAATGTGTTCCAATTTCTGGCCTTGCACCGACCATCCAACGGACCATGGACTAAACGGCCACTGCCTGAAAGGACTATGCTATGTCCAGGGGACCGCCGCCCTCCACAAGGTACATCTTGCGCCTATGGGCCGCTATAACTATCCAAGAAGACACTCGAAAAAGGATGGATAAACAAACCTACCCGGTGGACTGCCGAGCTACAAGTCCTACGACACAGGAGCGGGATTCTCTAAAAAGCCAAGGTCGTGGGTGGCCAAGAGGGCCCACTTGGAGACTTGGGATCTCAGCAGGAAATGTGAAGGTTGCTTAAAGCCGGCCGATAGGCGAAAGAGAATCCAAAAGTTTTGTTCTGATCTGAGTAGGCTCAACATAGGGAATACCCTAACCCTGGGAACCGGGGCATATAAATCCGCTTATGGCATTCACCCAAGCATACAGAGACAGATGGAATGAAAGAAAGAAAAAGTAGCTCCGCAGCTCACCCAGAAGAAGAAAGACCCGCCGCTAACCTAACGATTTGGAAATCCCTGGTGGGCTGGGCCTGAAAGACAAGTGTGTGTGGATTTCTACATCCTCGTCTTTACTTTAAGACACAACTCTTCTCTTTCTCGGTCAAATGACTTGCGATAGTCTACCTTGAGTAGGACCATAGGGATCTTATGTTTGTGGCGAAAGATAAGTGGTTCTGTCACAACCAATAAAGTTTCTATGAGTGAGCGACCCATTGATACGTGTCAATGTCAATAAGTGGATGAGTGTTGTTAAAGACAATGTTTGTTCCTCTTCTTTGAAACGATTTTGATGAATCTCGAAATGATACTGATTGGCCTGAAATCCTCGACGGTGTTGGCATCTTTTTTCTTTGGGAGGAGAGTGATGGATGCCTGGGTTAGCCTCCAAACATAAAGGCCATTGCTATGAAAGAGCTGCAAGAGAGAAAGCAGTTGCGGGTGGATGATGTCCCAGAAGGCTTGGATTACACAGATTCTACCAGAGGATGTTGAGATGCTCCCATTGCAACTCACTGATGGAGAAGAACTGGAGAGCTCAGCTAGAGCTGGAGGAGGTGGTAGTACCAGTTCCCTACTGGTACCAGTGGTGGCTTGATCACTTCAAATTGGAGGGACTATTGGGCCAAATTCCCATACTGTAAAAAAAAGGTTTTTTTTCTTCGTTTTGTGTTTCGGTGAATAATAGGAAGAGGCCGCCAAGGCGCGGAGCGATGAGTATAGCCCATTAGGAGTAGGAGAACCTGTTAAGAAAGCCGGAGCAGAAATCCAAGCTTCTGGTAATTTATTCAATTACTTGTACTTGAACTGTTTTTTCTTTCTTTGTTGAATTATTTCTTTCTCTTTTGGTTATCTAAAAGCATCTGTGACTTGTTTTAGTACTTTCGTCACAACTATGGCATTGGCATGGGCCTTTGCTAAACTAGACTATCAGAGCTCGATCATGGCAAACGAAGGAACTCAGACCCGATCTAGACAACTTGAGGAGCAAGTTAGAGCTATGAGAGAATCCATGGATAAGATCCAAGCAGATCTAGCCGAACGGATGCAACAACAGAGTGAAGAGTTTCAAGCTCAAAAACAATTACAACAACAACAGTTTGAGAAGCAAGTAGTTGAGTCTATTTTTTAAATACAGAGAGAGGTTAGTGGCTTCAACCTCTCACAAAGAGGGATAGAGGCAACACCTTTTGACGCCCTCCAATTTAGACTCACACTGCAGGGGCAATAGAACAATTTAGAATATGCGGTAGTGTTAGTAGTTTTTTACATCTATTAGGCATTTTTGCAAATACATGGATTTTTTGTGTGTAACCAAGACAATACACCTCAACGTCATCTTATCGAACACATAAAGGGGACTGGCCTCTTTCACTAAGACAACAATTATGGCCGTGTAGATGCAATGCAGTATTCGATGTTTCACAAAACAAAGACAGAGGAGGTTGTAAGAGAGACCTTGTCAGTGCGAAGGAGAGGAAAGGCGTGTCGAGAAGAAGACACCTGTCCGGAGAGGTGCAAAGGAGAGCCGCGAGAGGAAATGCAATTCTCGGGTGAGGGAATGGGAGGCTAGCAACCTCGTTTGAAGCGGATTTAAAAGCAGGGAATTATCATTCGAGAAATACTCCCCCTCTTGCAGCGAGAGCCCACTCCTACCTAAGGAAGGGGCTTGTAGATCTATATTTGGATTAAGGGGCGGTATGGATGGAAGAGCGCTTCTATTCTATTGGTAGGCAGTCGCTGGCCGAGGAGGCTGCTCTCTCTATCTAGAATGAAAAGAGGAGAGAAGTAGCACGCACTGGAGTGGGAGTGGTTCCAGTGCCGAAATCGCCCTTTCTCTTATTCGTACTAAAGGAGGAGGGCTTATCTTAATATTCCATCTTGTTTGTTAGCTGACAACTCCATCCATCTTGCTTGTGCTCATTCTATCACTATCACTATGGGGCTGGGGCACCACATATATAAGCATTGGGAGATCGATCTAATTCTACCAAAGGCAAAAGAAATGGGAAGCAAAGTGTTGGTTATCTAGCTAGTATAGAGATGATGCAGTATCTTCATTGGCGAGACAAGCAAAGAAGTAGATTCAAAAAAGCAAAGTCAAGCAAGCAGCAACATTGGTGACTTTATTGAGTCTTGTCCTAGTTGATCTGGAAATGCCCGAAGAAGCCTTTGACTCATCCAATGCTTAATTGGTTGTCCTAATTTCTTTCTTGAAAACATGTACGAAATGAAAGACTTATGTGAATAAGATCCAATTCTATGAGAACATTCACAATTGATCGATAGCTCACAAGCTACCTGCTTATAGGCGGGGCATCAGTTGTAACAAACAGGGGAGTCAGGTAAGACCTCGGAAAAGAAGAATTCAGCGCTCATATCCTCGTTTCCAACATGCATTCGTAGGCAAGTTTATAAGGTGGAGGAAGCAACTGTTTTGAATCCTGCAAACAGAACGTTTGAATCTGATCAGTCTATTGATAAGTAAGCACTTGAGCCAGAGAGACAAGCAACTATAGGTATAAATAATTCAGCAGAAACTCTTGGTTTCAGTTCAGCAGTGTTTACGACGCATTGAGCAGAAACGTTGAAATAGAAGCAGAGTTTCTTTTCTGTTGGACTTTGTGCTTGCCTTTGAAGGAGGAAGAGTGTGGTGCCTGCAGAGATAAGCTGTTGAGATGCAGAATGAAACCAGAAATGCCTTTGTTGTTCATTATCCTTTTCAGTTGTTCAGTGTACGCGTCCTGAGATGTGCAATCCTTTAATGAGAGGAGAGTATCATCTTCTAAGGTAATGAGAAATTCTCTGGTCTTCAAATTGAGGGCAAATGGGCTATGTTTATAGAGCCAATCATGACATCGTATTCTTTCAAGTCCAGGACTCTAAGGTTGTTGTTGAAGGCATGTTTCTGAATAGAGAATGCAGTGTCTGCTATGATTGCCCCAGATGTAAGTTGGCCTCCCCCAGCCACAGCTATTTTAGCCGAATTTTTGGATATGGCAAGTGGTTTTAACTGCGAAAGACAAATCAATGAATGTACTTGAACTGCCGGTATCAATAAGGGCAATGCCTGTTTGTCCACCAACAGTGACCTTGACTTAAAATGTGCCAGCAGTGACCAGCCCTGAAACTGCATGAGCCGAAATATGCATGAGATACTCATTTGGAGGGGAGTCCTGATCCTGTGGGATTTCATTTCTTCTTCTTCTTGTACTGCAATCTCTTCTGTGGCATCATTTGGTGTGTAAGTTTCCTGCATGACATTGATAGTAGGGATTAACTTGCATTTGTGACCGGGGACCCATTTCTCACCACATCTCCAGCATTCACCAGCTTTTCTAGCTCTCTGTTGTTGCACTTGGGGAGCCGCAGGTTGTTCTTTAGTTTTGTCTGGTGTGGTGGTTCTGCACAAAAGGATAGTTCTGTATGGAGCAGCAGTGATTTGTCTCTGATATGAAGAAAACTGTTTCTTAGGTGGGGCACTGCGTTCCATGTCTTTGGCCTGCCAGTACGCATCAGTCAGGGACTCTGGATGGAGAGGCCTGAGTTGGTGTTTGATGTCATGACGAAGGCCGTTGACAAAGCATTTTACAAACCACTCTTCGGTTAGCTCTGGTGTATCTTGTTTCAACATAGTCATGAAATCTTCAAACTTATCAATATAAGCATTGACTGTCATGTTGTCTTGTTTCAGTGCATTGAAAGTTTCAGCAACTTCATAGGGACTGTATGCAGAGAAACGATGAGTAATCATGCGACAGAAATCTGACCAAGAGGAATCTTGCCCAGTGGTCTAATATGAATAAGAAATGGCAGCTATAACAGAGATTTTTCTCAATCGCTCAGCTTGAAGGTAGGTCCTTGTCACTAGAACGAAATGCAAGGGTTGGTGGATCGGTGATTTCTGATAATACAAGCAAGGACACACCTCTGGCTGTATCTTGTGAGCCAGCCCTTACCGAAGGCATGATGGAGTGAAAGATCGGGACTCTTGGCTATCAAAAGAGCGAGCCGAAGTAAATTCGACAAGAAAGCTATCCGATGTATATTCGTTGGATATGATAATGAGCGAAAATGGTGGAAGGTTTCACTCCAGCAGGGGCCGCCGTTCCGGACCCAACAGAGGCAGGGGTAATTCTTTGCAGTCTAATGAGGCTGGGACAAGCTTTGCTTTTGTACTGGTTGAAACTGAGGATTTGGTATAGCAAAGACCGTCACCATCCCAATAGAGGGCTCCAGAGAACACTCTAAAAGGGGAGCATGTGGTCAACCACCAAGAATCTAGCAGTGGGCCTAGCTTCGTACCATGATCAATTCACTCTCTCTCGAATCTTCAGCATCCATTGCGCTTCTTTCTTGTGTTGACCGAAAAAAGCTCGGTATGATTCAATACATTCTAGGAACCTGGGGCAGTGAATCGATGAATTGGAGGACAGACCGCTTTTACTAGTTATTCTTGCAGGGGTCTTGGGCAATCAAGACCAGCCAGTGACTCAATGAGGAAGGGAGAGTGGGATAGCTACAAGCGATCCAGGGAGTCTTCCGTAAGACAAGATCGACTTCCTTTTGCACCTGTTCCATTTGTTGAATGAAATACCCCCTTCCTACGGTGAGTGTTGGGTGAGGGAAGGGATATTTTGATTGAAGAGCTCGCTTTGTCGAAATCCCTATAATGAATAGCATTTGCTGCTGCCGAATAAACCAACTTTACTTTAAGATGGGATAAGATGCTCAATAAGGCATGAGGGTCAGTATCATAACGGTTTCCTCCTAGTAAGGCCACTCATCAAGAACTCTTTTTTCTATCCAACCAGTCAAGACAGACTCACATTGAGCGTAGGTCTCAACCCCTTACCTTTCGCCATGCGCTGAATTCCAATTCCAATCAGTTGACACTTTGCACAAGAACTAGCAAGAAATGAAATGATAAGAAAAACCATATCACCTTGCGACGTCTACTTTCATTTGAATAGGAACATAGGCATCCCGCGTGGGGGAAAACCCTATCCCCCATCTTTCACTTCCCCTTTAGATGAGAAGCCGAAGGTGGCTATCAATATGGCACCTCGAAGAGCATAAAAGCAATGAGCCCGAAGCCTGAAACCTGAAACCATAGATTGAACACTCAAAGAGGATCAACCTAGTCAATAGATTGAGACACAACCTGCTTACTCACCTAGGGTCGGTCCGGCTCCGCCTACTACTCCTATCCTACTTATCCTTTTTTTTAAGCTAGAAACAGAGCAATAGCCATACAATGGAGAGCATAACCTAAAGGAGGTCGAAGGATAACTAAAGGTGACAAGTCGATCTATTTTTGAGAGAAGAGCTAGAGCAGTTGACAGCTCACTAAGGAGTCTGTCTCGTCTAGTAGAGCTATTATCCAATGGGTCACCAGAGTAGAGATGACCTTTTAACCATAGCATCTGACTGTATAAAATGGCAAGGTGTTTGTTAGTGCTTCCCTTTCTTTATCTAGCAAGATATCAATAAGGCTGATGGCTAACCAGAGAATCATTGCCATAGGGTTCTCGAGAGTCAACCCTGTCTGGCCTACAAGCTTTTGGAGTTAGAGAATGTACACTCTATGAGGTGTAAACTGATGTAGAGGATCCAGACAAACAATACCCTTTAAGAGTTTTATGAGCATAGTCATCGAACTTCACTATACTATTAGGTTTGTCATGACATCTTCCCTCTTCAAAAGACTATTTTTAAGAATGAATCAGGGTTTTTGCGCTCCTTGGAATCAGGCCTATACGTAGTGTATGTAAGCCGCCTGCTGCTGCTAAAGCAAGGTATGAGGGTTAAAGTAAGCGATGCACATCTTGATATACTCAATTAAGTAAGACTATCTTATCTAGTTCTGTTTATGCGTCTAGTGAGCATTGAACTCCTTTGACAAGCGCAATGCTTCTTTATCGATCAGTTAGACGCTTTATACCAGGTTAAAGCTGAAGTGACGATACCAGTGCCTGCCGAACTTCCAAGCCCTCAAATATCGAGGATATGGTGTGCCCCGTTACCTTATTTCTAGGTGTAATAAAGGCTCTCCCCCGACTAGAAGGATCCAGGGACAACGGCTATTTCCTCCTAAAATATTGGCAGTAGCCGAAACGACTGGAAACCCAGGTAGCGGTCCGGAAAGGGCAAAAGGGCAAGGTGAGTAGTGAAAGCAAGAACGTTCTTTCGCATATAGAGCGACTGCCCAAGCCCTGATTCAGGGTTACTGGTCCACACCAACTGATCAGGTATCGGATAATAGGGAATATTTGTTTCAGCCGTGGTCCAGTCCAGCAGCCTCTTTTCGATCCAAGAGTCGCATGAGAAGAAAGCTTCCGGTTAGCTTCAGTTAGTGTTAGTTAAATAGAACGGGAACCTCGTAACTATGCCAAGCCAAGCCCGATCTTGGTTCCAATGCTGCAGAGAAAGGTTATGGGTAAAAAGAAGGTCTTTATCCTGGTGCTGCGGAGACCGGTGTTGCTGATCGAACTCATTTTCTTTCGAGGAGATCGAAAATCTCTTAATTTCTGCGAAACGAATTGACATATTTATTGCGAGTTGAAAAGCGAAAGGATGAAGACAGATTTAGATCCTCTGAAAGCGCAGGAAGTATGCCTTTTGAGCTTTTTCTCCACCCACCTCTGAGCATCCTGTTGGAATGGTCCTAGGAAAGACTACGTACGAGAAATCATTCTCACAGCCTTCTTCTGAGCAAATAAATGTAGTATTTAGTCCAACCAATCATTGGTGAATCTCTTGTATGTCTTTCGTGAAAAGTGGAGTATTTGTGCCCAAGATCTTTCTATCCCCTTTAGTAGGTGCACACATCTCGTATGGTAAATATACCATTGTGCCCTATAAGGTAAGATTGATTGACGGAGTCAAGAGATGGGGATCTTGGTTTAGCAGCGGCTGCCTGTCCTTTTCTTTCGTGAAAGGTATGATCTAGAGTGTGATTCTGATCCCGTGATTGGCGTAGAATGAGTGGAGCATACTAGGAATGCCGAATGCTCGCTCAGTGAGGGAGCTCTGTTGGAGAAGAGTGGGACTAGAAAGATGGAATACCCATGTAAGGCCAGGTACCTGGATCCAGACAAAACTCCCTTTCATTGAAACGAGTACTCCACATCTTAGGGTCCCAGCCAGCCTATGAGCAAAGCTAGGAAAGCATTCTTCTTCTTTCCTCAGGATGAAATAATTCGGTGAAACTATTATTCTAATAAGGCCAGCCCTATCTAGATCCCGTAGCTTTCTTTTCTAGAGAACTTCATCTTTAAGCTTGGCTCCCTGGAGTGTTCGACGTCAAACTAGCTACTCTGCTGTTCGGAACTCACTATTCGTTTGGGCTATGGCTCTCAGCTTGAAAAGAAGAATGAAATTAGGGCAGGCGGGGCTCTCTATTAATTGGGAACACTTCATTCTGCTGGCTACCTTGCATCAAAGAAAACTTCCTTGCTGGCTGCACTCCGCGCACTTCAAGGAGTAAGTATACGCTTCCTTCGGTCGAAGCAATAAGGTCTGTTTCACTGTTGGACTCGAAGTATCATGGGCTCTTTCCCTTCTAACATATGTGTGCTCCGGACAAACACTTGTTTTCATCGTTGATCTCCTAATCCTACTGGGAACTCTTAGTAGGTGGTAGCTCATCTAATCCTTTAGCTTCGCAGGCTTTCGTTTCTCTCTTTCGGTAAAACCTATTCCAATTCTCGTAAATAGTATGTATTCGCTGATATCGAAATCAGGGTTTTCCGCTTTGGATCGCTGGGTGGAGAAGAGGAATCAACGCAAAATCCAGGAAAGAGCTGCGAAAGAAAAGCGTGACGAGCAAAGTCAAGTCTGCCTTTCTATTTCTTCTTTATCCGCTTTGAGATATAGTTGCCTTCCTTGGCAAGGGATTTTTCACCCAGTCACTGTAGTTAGGAAAAAGAAGCTAGTGAACGTGGAACTCCATCCTCTTTTGGACAGAGAGAGTGGATTGGCTTTTTCCTCCCATCCCAAATAAAGAAGACTTTGAGGAAGGTTCACCTTGTATCAAAAGCAAGTCAGAATAGTTTCTATTCCTAGTCAAGATTCACTCTTTCTTTGCATGAAGGCTTTGAATATAAACAGCACTCTGTCACGATTCGATTCGTGGGATTTGAACTATTAGAAAAGTCCGTCCGTGTGCCAAACCCAGATCAAGTACTGTACATCAGGATCCCCCCAGCATAAACACTAGAGAACGACTGTGGTTATCCTCACAAGGGGAACAAGCAACGGGTCGATTGCACATCTAATGAAAATCTATGATATTCCTCATTTGAAATGAAATTCAATGATTTCGATCAACTTATCTGGGAATCTGTCATTCCATTTGTTCCACTTTCGTTTTACTGAAATAACTCACTTGAGTTGAAGTAAGTCAACACCTTTCAGTTGAGCAACTGTCTTTAGAGAGGGAATAACCAGCGTTTTAGCGATAATCTAACAAAATCATCAGTGAAAAGAGAATCAAGCCGACTTCGAACAGCTAAAATCCAATTCCCCACGGATCGTAATCGCTTTCCCATGCTTTTTTACTTGTTGCCCAAGCTAGCTTAGCTTACTACAGCTACTGATACGGCAACTCAAGCTACTAATCTAATATATGTCTTTGATTCTTGTCTTTCATGCTTCGCCGCTGGGATTCATACCACGGAAGCGACTACTACTTATAGCTAGAAAAGGGAATTCAAGGTGGTAATTAATACTCCTAAAAAAGGCTACTCACTACTACTGGGCCACTAGCTTTTATTCCTATACCTGACTGGCTAATCTGAGGCATGGCAAGCAAGCAAACTTATAGGCAAGCCGGTAAACTACTAGGAAATCGGAAAATCTTTCTTTTACTACTTTTTCTGATAACACTCTCGAAGCGAGCAAGCACTACTTGCAACCTGATATCTATCTTTCAATCTTATTACCTGCCTGAAAGTCTTATAGCAAGCAACTTATCTTATTACTGTCTTTCCTAATACTCTAGGTAATAGCAACTCAGATTCGCTTCCTCTATTTCTTCTATCTCTTAATCTGTATAAGAGAGAACCCCTTGGTAAAAGTATAGAAACTGCATATCAGCTTACGACTAGAATTCTTATTTGTTACCGCGCTCCAAGCTACTGAACATAAAAGCTATAAGCATGAAATCAATCTGCTAAGCAAGCTTACTACTTATTAACTTGAAACCGGATAGCTGACCTTTATTCCTATAATCGAGTGGAGTTCTTCTATCTGACTCCAAACCGGGTACGCCAAGCTCCATACAGTAGATACGAGCCGGTAAACTACAATCTGGTATTCTTAACTCCGACTTTGAAACTGCTAGCTGGTAAAAAGAATGAAGGACCATAATTAATGCTATCGAGGCCCCAAGTCAAGCAACAAAGCTTCTAGCCGATAGAAAGAATGGGTACGAGCCTATCTTGCTAAGACAAGGGAAACTCTAGCTGCACTTACTCCTTGGTCAGTATAAACTACATGGCTTACGAGAAGCTGCTCTTCAAACTCACAGCCAACTTGGAGTCAGATTTCCAGCCGCTTATAAACGGCATAGAGAAGTAGGAGCCTCGCATACAACCTGAACTCTGGTATCAAGCCTGCCAACTCAATTCTATCTGGGTAAAAGGGCAATATACGAAAGGAAGGATCGATAACTGATTTATGGCTTTCAACCTGCTAACTTAGCATCTTATTTCTTTCTCCCAATCTGGTATCGACTAATAAAGCGCGCCTTCTAACTCATATCTGTCTTGCTATCTTCCATCTAATACCAGTGAAACGACAACTCCTGATAGACCTTCTGATACGACAACTGCGACTTGCAGTTTGATATCCGGCTTGAACTGTTCTATCTGGCTTTCTATCTCATATCCGCAATTAAGAATTCAAAGCAGTAATTAAAGTATGGATACGATGGCTTTGCCTTGCGTTCTTCAATCATGGCTTTCAAGTCTGATAACCGCAATTAGGAATTCAAAGCACTCTCGAGGCGAGCACAAGCAATCTGATAGAGGAGCTACTAATACTATAGATAGGAAACGCCTAAGCAAGTATGATACGAGAAAGCAATTCTATCTTTGACTGGTTTTTCAAACTGATAACTGCAATTCAACTCCCGGCAACTACAAACCACTAATCTTATTCCTTACTTCAATTCTTGTACCAAGCCTACTTAATTTCCAATCTCACTACTTCCTTTTCAACTTCTAACTTATATGATTGATACGACTTGAAAACTTAAATTAACAAGGCACGAGCTACAAACTCGAATGCAAAAGCCGATACTACTACTCAATTCACTCAGCTTACGACTCTTATTCATGGCTTTAAATCGTATAAGCACTAAGTCAAACTAGGGAAAACTTGCAAGCTTAACTTGAACTGCTAAAACTGAATAGGCCGATACGAGAACTCAATACACTATCGAAACTCACACTGCTGGGTAAAACAATAGAAACTACTGTCCCTAATACCAGAGAAATGGCATCACGGCTTGCAGCTCTTCTTGCTAAAACAGATGAAACTACTACTCCGGAAACGAATACTCAATCTTCAACCAAAGCTTCAAATCTGATAACTGCAATTCAACTATCTGACTCGCATTCTTACTCTCACTGATAAAAGTATGTAGACGACAAGAAGGAACTAGCCTTATTTGCCACTTTCAACCAGCCTCGCGTTCTTCAATTAATACCACGTAACCGAGCAATCAAGCCTACAATTCAAACTAGAAAACAACAGCTCGAATACGAAGATTTATAAGCGAAAGCGAGAGTTAACATCTTCCTTGAGCTATGGAAACAACTGCCTAACGAAAAACCTTATTCACTGACTTTATATCTGCTAACAGCGATTACTACTACCGCTCTCGAAGCGAATACTCAACTGCCAATCTCATTTATGCCTCTTAATAAACTAGCTGGTATTCTGATAATCGACTTTCAGTCTTCCTTGCAGGCTTTGTAAAGCACTACGGATACGCCCTTATTAATACAATTGATAGGACTTATTTACTTGTTTTGTATGGTTATTTGTCCCTTCTTTCTATTGCTAAAGGTTAGTTTTGATTCCTCTCTCTATCGTACTCTTATTCCTCTAATCCACTTACAATCTGATAGTTGCTATGGAGCCTGAGCTCAGACGTAGATAGGGCATCACGGCTAGAATTCTTCTTTATGAGTCCAATTCTTACTTCTTCCTTTCGAGTCTTATATCGTACTGCAATTATGATAGCTGCTCTACTAATACGAGAGGTAGGCATTTATAATAGTATTTATACGAAAAAGAGGCTTTGCAGAAAGAACTATAACTAGAGAAGGTCAAACTGCAAACTAAAAATAAAACAGTAGAAACGAGCTGTCAAACCTTATTTGCTTACTCGTCTGCTTACTACAAGCAAACTGATTTATGAGTTGCAACCTTACTTATGACTTGTATTCTTCTTGCTGAGAAAGAGAGTTCAAAGCTGCAATTGCTCATGCCTCTAAGCCCATCCTTTTTTAGGCTTCTTTGGGAATCCCCTTTCCAATCAGATAGATTTCGAGATAGATTCACTCCAGTGTGGTGTCCCGGCTCTGATACGCTTCCTTTATACGATCTCAGAGTAGCTTTAACCTTTAATAGAGGAGTGAACCCACATGGGAGAAGAGAGGAGTAGTATGGGAGAGAGTCGTAGTTCAGAATAATCCCTGTATCATAACAATATTTCTGTATCGAGTGAGTAGCTTGGATTGAATTCCTCTTAGAGTTTCCATTCCTATAGGTGGGCCTAAGGTTGGGTAGTTTGTATTCCTCTCCCGCATTGAGAGAGATTCCAACTCCTATAGAGAAATACTCAATAAAGTACTTGGCAAATAGTAAAGTCTTCGGAGGATGCGTGTCAATAGAATTCGGAAATGCAGCAATAATAGGACCAACTGGACCAGAAAGTCAGATATACTGTTGCAAACTACTGATCTAGTCAGGATTTAGAAAGGTCGATGAATGGAACCTTGTAGAACTATACTCCCCAGAAAAAAGGAAACTATTTACTCATGACAAAAACAAAAAATTGAAACATCAACACCACCAACCCCATCTAACGCTTGATCGAAGTAGGCATTGGCTGACTGACCTGACTTCGATTCTGTAATGAACTTACTCAAACAGGAATCGCTGCTTACGATCTTCATTCGGCACTTCCTTTCTATGTTGCTAATACTACTTAAACTACAAGCAGATTCGCTGACTTGCATTCTGATGTCCGACTTGAAAGCTTATACCTGATAAATAGAATGATACGTATTCAGCGGCAACTCCACTTTCAATCTGGTATCCGGCTTGAATTCTGGTATTCTCCTTGGATTCCTCTAAAGGGCATACAAACTTCTAAGTAGAACGGAAACCTGATAGCTGACCTACATTCTTCACTTCGTACTTGAAAGCTTGCCACAGCTATTAATACTATCGAGACGCGCTTAAATACTACTTTCAGTTCTGATAACTTAGTGGCTAAAACAAGGGAAACTACTGCTTAATACAAGAGTTAATACCCCTACTACTAATGCTTGTCTTGAAACCTTATTTGCTTACTCGTCTGCTTACTAAAAGACAGAGAGCCGAGAAGCTTAATCACAGCTTTTATTCTTCTTACTGGACTTGAGTTCTTCTATTCTATCTTGATAAAACTATGTAAACGATAAGTAAGCTTACGGCATAACTTCTTGTATTCCGATAGCTGGCTTACTTACTTATATGGGAGCAGCTAATACAATATAAACAACAAAGAAATATCACGGCTACAAATCGAAATTCCTACTTTCAATCTGCTTGCAAGAATTGTAGCTGCTTCGGATACGACTAATGCTTGCTAATACTCTTGAAAACTAGAATCACGACTAGAATTCCTATTTGTTACTCTAAATCTGTAATTCACTGCTAAGACTGCTGATACGACAGCTCCATACCAGGGACACGCCTAATCTAATACTGATAAGTGAGTTTCAATCTTATATCCGGTAAGCGAGTAGCAAGCTTGAACTCTTCCTGCTAAAACTACTGCAACTACTTAGCAATGATGGAATTCAGAGAACTAGCTGTAATTCTGCTTTCTTCCTGTCAGTCTTATAGCAAGAAAGCAATCTGCTAACTTCAATTAACACTGTTTAAACGACAAGTCAGCTCTATCTTGTAAGCCTCTGTATACGAGAAGCAAGCAACTAATTCTGCTAACAACTGCGGAAACTCATTTTCGAAAGGGGATTTCCTTATTTACTTTATTTCATTTTATTTCATTTAATAGAAGAGCTGCTTCTTGAAGTGAATGATCGGAATTCAGAGACCATAGAGAATAATCAAATAGCGAAGGCCAAATAGAGAGTAAAGGAAAACAATGTGCTAACAGAAGCACAGGGAAAAGCATTCACAGATAGCCCAGAACATAGGCATTGAGTCTAGTAAATAAAGTAGTGGAAACGGGCTAGCCAAAAGAAGGTACTAGTAAAGATCAGTCACACGGGATTCGTTTTTCATAGACGAATAGGCTGGCTTTCGAGAGCAAAGGCCTTCCTTGGGCAAACTAGTTTCTCAATCAATGCTTATTCGCTTATTTGTCACAATAACATACAACACGTTAACCGAGTACTAATAACGTAATTCCGTATCCTTGTTGTTCAAGGAAGAAGATCTTAAACAAAATCCACAACTAAAGATAGTACTACTAGGCAGACAGGGACCCGCCTGACTATTTCGTTTTCTTCACAGAAAAGATGGGATAAGCTTTTGAATTCAAGCGCAGGGAGAACTACCAACAAGCACTTCAGAAACTCCAACTTACTCGGCATCTACTGAACATCACTTCTATATCTACTGAACATCACTTCTATGCTGATCTTTCCTCTCTACCTATACAACTGAAGTTTCCAGCTTTCCAGCGGATAGTTCACTCAGATTTTGAGATGGTTTTTGGGCAAGTGTTTAAAGACGGAACCTGGCCCAGTGTGACTTCAGGTAAAGTATGGCTGCCTTGTAGGATAGGACAGGAGTTTACTTAGCTGCATGCATTCATTGCAGACCTGGCTGCAAGCATCCATAGATAGCTGCCGAAGGTACTTGTCTTATCACTCTTTGGCAATCGAATTGACAGTGCATGTGTGGAAAAGAGAGCTAGTGGATTCCTTCTCGTTGTTTAGTCTGGAAATACACCAATAGCAACACAGAATGCTATTACGATACCTAAACTAACCCCTACTCTCCATTTTCTGTCTATATTATCCATAGGTATTTGTATTGCTGGTTCCTCTGGTGGTATGACCTCTTTCAACATAGCCATATTGTTAAAACTATTCTCATCAAAGGTAAAAGGAGTATCTCCCCGGATTGACATCACTATATCTGATATATCTTGAGTTTCCTGCAGTGTTATCTTAGTATACCCTTGTACAATAGCACTCTCATTGAGAAAGTAATCCCACGACATATAAAGCAGTTGATCTGGTTGAATATCTATATTACAAGGTATAAACTTGTACCAAACTGTAGTGTAAAAACACAAGTGCGAAAATACTACCATATACAATACAGTATTGATTCCTCCATCCATAGATGATATAGTTGTCATTTTTATCAAACAATTGGTTAAATTATTGGATATGAAAAAATATTTCTTTGATAATGCACTTTTATAGGCTGGCCATAACACTGTTTCTAACCACTTATTACCATCATCTATCCCGGGTGTAAATTGTTTTAAAGATAGCAAATCTTTCCAAGAATCAAACTTCCATTTATTTAATGTTGCGTTAAAACTGACAATAGGAGATGTCCAAAGATAATTTGCACCCGGATCATAAACTTCATATGATATTTGATGAATGAAATCTTTATTAGTTAATGAATCCATATATAACTTACTATGATATGCTAGTTGATCATTTAACGATTTGAATATATACGGGCCATTAGAGAAAATCTCATTAGAGATAATATCATTTGATCTATTAGAAATACTATTATTAGATAATAACTTCTTATATAAACCCACTACTTTCCACAATAATGTTCTATTTACAGATTCCACTGATGTACTACATTCAATATCCGGTACTTGGAATATATTAGATACACCTCTCTTGTCAAATACAAACTTTTCGAACTTACAATACAAATCCCTCATACGGTTGAAATCGGTTGTCATGATTGCTATACTTTATTAAATTCATATTTGAAGGGGATTTCCATTTTTTAGAGTTGAAACTCCTACCCTAGTGCTCAATACTGTAGTGGTAGAGAGCTATTTTATCCCTAGTATACTTTGTACGTACGGCTAGAGATTGAAGGGAATCAACTTAGTAAGCATATGCCTACTTTCTATGTGAGTTAATCACGTGAACAGATAGTATCAACAGAGAAGTCACATAAGCACCTTCCAATCGAACTTCTTTTGCTAATTAACAAGAGACCAGACAATACAATAGCTCTTTTCATTTCCTATAATACTGTACTTTATACGCTCCTATAATACTTATATGCAGAGAAACCCTTTCTTACTTATGCAGAGAAACCCTATACGCAGAGAAACCTTCTCTTACTCGAAACCCTCTCTTCCCCGAAGACAGTCTTCCTCGCCAACCCATAGATAGGCGCTTTCCTATATTATATGGATTCGTTCCCGGAGCCAGAGCGGATTCCATGAATTGACGTATATGCTATGAGCGTAGTTATCAATCAGGTACGCCGGTAGCAAGATTCCATCCCATCCCTGAGGATAGTGATTTCTGGTATAGAGTATTTATAGAAAACTCGTATAAAAAATAAAATACCAAAAAGAAAGAAGAGATAAATGAGCCTTGTTTCCCGAGAGAGACCGCCATCTCTCAGGACTGCAGTCTTATAGTCGACAGCTCTATGTGGAGTTTTACAAGCCACCACTCTGGACCGTGGTCTTAGCTCTCACACCGAGAAAGCCTGCCTTCCCCCCAGAAGAAAGTCTTTCTCTCCCTCGTTTCGTTGTTAATTAAAGAGAAAACAATTGGATGCTAGTTTGAGGTGAGACTAGTATCTCAAGTAACTCAAAATATCTCTGCTCAGTAACGTAACGATCTTCCTCATCTAATAAACATCCTTAAGGTGTGCTCTACCAGCTGATTGGCTAAGGCAAATCTTCCCCTCGAATATATTACCATCAACGTATAAATGGGATGAAAGGATTATCCCGATATTTATCAATATCATTCCGGAAATATAGATCACCTTCTAAAAATTTAGCGCACACATGATGCATATATGTGACGCTAAGTGCAAATAGTACTTTCTTTCCCAAGTCAGCATTATCCATCACTGACTGATTTTTATATGGTGACGAAACCGTCAAAGATGGGAAATTCAAAACGTATTGAAGCCTGACGTCCTTGCTAATTATATTATACATTACATCTACTATATTGGTATGAAATAGGTTGGCATGAAAGAATAAAAGGCCAATCAGAATTATTTTTATTTCTCGCTCGAACGAACTCTCTGAATTCTTGTGTATAAACACAAGGATCATTCATTTCACAAAATGTTTTATAGTTCTCTATAACTGTCCAAATACTATCATTCTCTTTGCTCCCATTAAGCCACCATAGTTCACACATTTTTCCATCAATGATTTTGAAGATAGCTCTTACTTTTCTATTATCTTCATGAAAATCGACACCATCAGCGATAATATCAATATAGGTTCGATTGGTTGGGTGAGAATCAATCAAAGGGGTTTTCATTCCATCACCGTATAAACCTGCCCACTCATTTCTCTACGACAAATAGGGCTCTGCCCTAACGAATGGAAGTGCGCAATCTCACGTAAATCAATACGAGCATGTATCAATGATTTTCAACGATTTCTTGGCAAAGATCTATCTATCAGCAGCCGGAACCATAAGAGAGACATTAGCGCCAAGTTCCTCGGAATGGCCCGTATCTCGCCGGTAGCTGATAAAGAGCTCTGCTGAAAGTCGATGGATTGAATTGGTTGACTCTGCTAAGCTCTAACTGTATTGGAAGGGTTATTGGATTGAACAATGAGGAAAACCCGGAATATGCTTTCGGCTGGGTAGGATTGGAAAGTGCAGTAACGGGTTGGAAAGTCAAGGCAAGTCAAGGTAGTTGTTCCATCCTTGAGGGGTCTGTCTTCCGGCACTTTTGGGCTTATGGCGCAGGGCAACTAGAACAAGTCTTTATTCCTCGCTTAGGTTGCAACACAAGTACAGGTACAAGTGAAAGAGAGGTCTAGTACGGGTTGCCCATTGCAGTATTGGAACCATCCTCGAAGGGAAGTGGAGTAATTATTCGTATCTTTTAAAGATTAGTATAGCTTTCTCACGTATTCCCCCGAGTGCCTGCATTTCGACAAAGTAATAAGTAAAAAGTAGTTGGCAGGTGAGATCGTATCTTGTTTATGCTCGATGCCTTGAAGTGCTCTCCGAATTCCGGCACTTTTCTAGCGGACAAGACTGGTTGAGGTAGCTTGTAGAAGTCTAGTAAATCTGGAAGTTTCCTGTAGCGGTATAGGTTCATAGGCAGGCCTTGAATGGAAAAAGTCTCATTAATCAGCTCTTTGGTTTCCAGTAGTGGATATCGTTCGTTTAGGCCATGAATTTACTCGGGTAAGCGCGAGGTTGCTCGGTTTCCTCAAACAACTCTAACCACAAAAAAAACCACTGTTTTTCCTTTGAAAGCAACTTACCGAATAACTCCTTTTCTCAATATCCGCTTAAGGGTCTACCCCCAGAAGTAAAGTGAAGTAAATGCGGTTGTAATGTGGCACTTTTGGTTGGAGGAGAGCGAAAGACAAGATCTCTATTCGTTGAGGTATCGGTATCGGTAGTAGTAGGCTTATGGGAAGACTGTTTAATCCTATAACGTAGCCATCCCTACCCTGCTGTAGATACGGTAACGGGTCCTCGTCATCGATATCCATCCCAAGAACGGAAAACGGATCCTTTCTATCGGAAGGGACGAGCAAATACGCAATATACTCGGCATCCGATGGAGGCTCTACAAGAGTTGAACTTACACACCTTTATGATACTAGCCTTTAGGCCACAGCAAGCTTCCACTCCTCAACCTCCCTAAACTCTACTTACTACTTACTCTAATAGGAGTTGACTTGCTTTTGGAGTTCTTACTGGATATGAATAGAAGTTAGGGCATGGCATTGACAGTGGTACTAGGGAATTGGTATAGATAGCTACAGTAGCAGTTGTAAAGACTAGGGCTTGCTTTTGTAGGTAGTAGTCTTGGGACACGCCGGCAATGGGTATTTTGAGCTGCAGCAATTGGATGTCAAGACGACCATAGAGATTTGAGCTGTAAACACAAGAAGTAACCGACACATTTTGAGTTGGGTTGAGTAAGCTCGCAGTTCCTCAATAATAGACTTGCACCTGGGAGAAAGGGATAAAATGGATCAGGTTGAATGCATGGAATTGGCACTCAACAGGAAAGCGAAACTAACCTTTCACTCCCCACTCTTTCCTATCCTCGTAGAAAGTCCTTTACACGCCGGGCAACCGGACCAAAAGGGCCGCTTTCCCGTTGCTGTTTGCGCTAAACTTGGTTTTGATCCTTGGTTTTTGTTAGCTCCCGAGCCTTCGCTCTTTGTTCAAAAGCGCGGATGGATCTATGAGGCTATGTGTGGACTATCGCTCTCTCAATGAAGTGACAATCAAGAATAAGTAGCCATTGCCCAGGATCGATGATTTGTTTGACCAATATCAGGGCAGGGTGCGTATCAGCTATTCCATGGACTTCAGGTCTGGGTATTCTCAAATGAAGATTCGGCCGTGTGATATTCATCAGATATCTTTCGTGACGAGATGCGGGCTCTACTTAAGTTAAGTGAAGTTCGGGTCATTCCAATACCAGTTTTAGGGCTGGCCTTCCCCGCAACAAGGATGTGAACTCAGACAAGCAAGAAATCTCAGAGGATGCGCTAACGCTATACGGCTTTCATGCTAGAAATCTATCTATATAATGATAATGCGAGCCGAGCATTTCACCCTATCTACTCACGGCAGTGCAACCTATCAACCGGGAAAGGTCACCGTAGACTAAGCTGGCGCACCTTACAAGAATGACAAGACAAACTCTTTACCAGCATTCCTGATACCGGCACTGCCCACTAATCTCGATCTTGAGAATCACTACCCTCTCTCTCTAGCTAGCTATCCCTCTCTCTCTAAGTCTCGGCTTTTATAGCCGCAGCTGCAATTCTGTAAACGAAATGTAAAGCAAGAGAGGAAGCGTAAACTGAAAACGTAAACTGGTGGTGTGGTAAAGTAAATGGAATCATGGCCGTTGGATGCTCTTCATCGACGGTCCTCGATTCTTCTCATGACAGGCCTGGCCTCCCCTCTTGAAGCAATCCTTGTCCTCATCCTCAAGGATATCGTTCTGGGAACCAAGCCTTCAGCGTTGCATAGCATAGTCGAACTGTGGAAAAGAGCTTTGAATGAAACTGCAATCTTCCCAAGTTGAGTCTTCTGCCGCCAGATTAATTTGATCCTCCATTGAGATTTCACCACCATACCGTCAGAAACAGAACGAGTGCTCAACACTGCAAATGGTTCCGTTTCTGTCCAGAGTCCGCCCTTTAGGTGATGGATCATCTTTATAGAGAGACTAACAATAAGACTAGATTAGATCGTGTGCTTCTTTATAGACGGTGGGCTTAGGTGGATCTCCCTCATCTACCTAGATTAGAGTGCTCTTATCCTAACCTTAGAGCCTAGTTTTTTACGTGAACTCTTGGGCATTATCGCATTCATGATGACTTATGGGCATAACCAGACGAAGTTAAGAGCTACCTATTGTGCATTAGGTTTTCCTCTAGGATCCGGTTGTAGGGAAAAAGCATTGGTGTATGAGCCTACTGTACCGACTCTCCTCATACTTATGGAGCAAGATCCTGTCCCTTTCTTATAACAGCTCAAGTCAGGAGGGGGAGTATAACACATACCCCTCGTAGGCGGTGGCTAGTTTGAGAACTAATTGCTCATGGCGAGCTTGTTGGATCTTCTTATCCAATCTATCTACAAGATCGGTCAATCTAAACTTTGTCTTATATTCCTATCTCTTGAATTCAACTCTGAGCAGATCGTAGACAGCATGAGGATTAACATTTAGGAACGATGGCATTAAAAGACCGGTTGAATTCACCCTTTCCTCCTTCCATCAAACTCTGGATCCGGGCTCTCCTCCACTATCGTTCCGGGTTGATGAAAGCTCCAACTCCCTATCCTATTTCACCTCGCTTCGGGTTTGCTTTCTTGTTAGCATGTTTGAATCAGCATAAGTGGAGTGCATTGTTTCTTCAGCGTTTTTCCAAATTTTATGTTGTGTGAAAGTGCAGAAAGAGATTGAGAATTTCCAACTGTGCTTGGCTTATTTCTTATTTGAAAGTGAGAGTGCTTACTCTTCAAACTCAGACTCACTCAGACCAAGCCTACAAAAAAACAGGGATCTCACCTCTCCCCAAAAAGACATCAACTATATGAATGCATTCTTTGCCACCATAACTCCACCAAGGGAGGGTAGCGAGAACTCCTGGTGGACACAGGAAAAAAATATGCAACCAACCCGAAGATGAGGATGTGAACCGCATTACTTCGATCAATAGACTTTGAAGTAAAGTGAAGCGAAGTGACTTTGTGAATTCCACTCGTCTATATATGAGATTTGTGGGTAGCCTTCAATCTCTTCCACTATATAGGCTCACATCAATAGAGAAAATCTCTATCTTCTCTACTCTACTAAGAGACTTCTTTTTCTTTCTAGAGATTCCTCTTTCCTATATATATAGAATATACAAGTTGGGTTCGAACCAACGACTCCACCCTCATATGGATTGTGATGCGCGCTCCTTGCTTATCCCAGGCTAGGCTACCAATGAGATCCCACTCACTGGCTTTGGTTAGTTATAGTCAATCCATACCGCCTTCCTAAGGTTAGATCAGATGGCTTGGTTTCATTTCTGAATAAAGAGGAGGCTCGGGAGAGTGAATCTCGTACCTGGCTGGCTTTGATGCATGCGGGTTCCAGGTCATTCAGCTGCTGCTACTTACTTGATGCGTGTACTTCCAGGTTGGAGTTCTTTTACTTTCAAGTTAATCTACTTATTGGACTGGACTGAGTTCTTCGAATAGTTTATTTATGCGAGTTCATTGAAAGACTTAGTGGACCCAGTGAATTAACTTACTCATCGGGATTTTTATATTGAACCGGTGTGTTGAGTAAATGACTAGTTTAGTTGGGTAGAAAGGAATGGTAGCACAGTGCTACATGAACGACTATAACAAGTAGCTTTTTCTGGTGATAAGGAAGGCACTAGTTGGCTCAGCAGTAGTTAGTTAAGCAGGTTCCAAGGCAGGCGAGACAGTGGAATGCCTAGGGACAGCTTGATATGCACCAAGGAAAGTTGGAGCGAAATGGGCTGGTGGCTCAGTTGCTACAGGACTAGTGAAACGAACAGTCAGCTCAGTCAAGAGCAGGTAATTAGTTGGGACAGCCAAGCAAACAGATGTGCTATTTTGTTTTTCCCTTGCATCAACAACTATCCCTAGCTTTCCTGGACCGGGTATATACTCCTCTTTGTCCAGTAGCTCAGTAAGTTGGAACGCGTATTCCAAGGAAGAAAAGCAGTGACTCTCTGAAACTAGTCAGTGCTCGCTACAGTTGCTTACTACTTGCTCGGGTCAGGCAACAGTGGAGATTCCAGAGAATCTTATGATTTTGGGCCCTATATATTTCTTTCAGGGTTCGGCCAAATATTACGAAGGAAACGGAGAACTATTGCTCGCCTAGATGGCATTCCAAAATGAATGGCGAGGAGACACTCAACCTTTTTGGTATACCTTGAGTAATCCCAACCAATAGGTGCTGGCTGGTCACATTGAATTACTAGGGCTTCTCTCTCTCAATCATTTCATTTCCGTCTCGTAGATCTGCTTCCAGAGGCCACAGGCACGAAGTGTTTGTACAACTATTTAAATGCTATTAAACTCTTTCTTCATGCATGTTGGGTACAAGACAATGATTAGAATCGACTACTGTTAGGCGTGCACGTATCATTCCTGTCAACTTATTCCATAAGGGTAGCTTCACCAGCAAGCACGGGTGAGAATGGGTGTATAAAGTCATTGACAAGGAGAAGAAGCCGCTTCTGTCAGGGGATTGGATTACCCATGAGTCCATCTATGCGGAAATGCAATATTTTAAGCGATCCTCTACTCTCTAAAGCAAGCCACTGAGCTCTGTCAGGTCAGGTAACATAAGACTAACTAGCAAATGCGATACAAATCTATGCACCAACGATTCGAACTTAAAATCTTAGACGTATGTTAACATGAAAGGAGGGGCCTGCCTATTAAGCATTCTATTCCATTTCGTGGAAATGCATGCCAGGGATTGGCCACCCACAAGCACTTCTCCTCCATTGGCGATGTGGGTGAGTTGAGACTGAAAAAAGGGGCTCTTAAGGGTTCCAATTCAGATTTAAGGTCTACGGCTGAATAGAAATAGCAGTATAACTCCCTATAATCCGTGCTGTATTTCCCGTCAGTTTCTTTCTGTCCTACGGAACATGAGTTTTGTATGGAAAAAGGGCTTGCCCATAGGTAAAAAGACTCAAGGTATACTTTAGGCGTTAAAAGCTGGCTTATTACTTGGAAGAATGACATAAGCTAATAAGATGGGCTTACAAATTTCATTGTAGTGATAGAAATCTTCCTTTCAGTGATTCACCTACCTGGATTTCCCGCCCTGTCATCTCACTAGTCAATGGAAAGAAACCTTTGTCAAGAGTCTGCAAGCACAAGAGTGACTACAACTTTTACTTTACCTTATAATTTAAACTTTGACTTATAAATAACTCTTAGGAAAGCCAGCCCCTTATTAGTACTCCAGAGAGCTACTTCACCCAGAATAAAGAGAAGGTTCGAAGAAACTAATGCATAAAGACCAGGGGCAGGAGTATAGAGAGTACAGCGAAGAAGCGTGTGAGTGGTTTGGACGGAGTGGCAGAAAGGAAGAACCCTCATCTCTTGGACTAAACTCGTACTTTGCGAGAGGCAATACGCAGGAGTAGGAATTCCGATCGGACTTGCTTCTGGGATGGGAGTGCGGACTGCTTTTCTTAGTTACTTTCTTTTTGGTATTTCGTATTTTCAGATGCGTCTTCTTCTTTCTCAGATGGCCCGCATGTAGGTCCAGTGTGCTGCTTTCTTAAGCTGAGTCGTAGCCCTTGACCAACCAGTTAGCCTGTCCCTGCCTTCTCACAGTGGATTTCTCAACAATCTCTTCTCTCAAAGAAGGAATGGAGAGCTCTGTCCTCTCCCTTTTCCTATGCGCGCGTTCATAGTGATATGAGTGAATCGATGTGTATTTATGAGGATCAAACCCTAGAGTGATTCTATCGTAGATTAGGTCTCTGGATCCGGTGTGCCTTGGCCTGACAGCAAGCTGAACAACTTTGCTGATCATCTGGCTTGACTGGGATTCTCCTCTCATAGAACAGATGACTGATGACTTTGTTGGAGGGATGGCCTAAACAAACGTTTATGCCAGAGTGCTTCGGTTGAAGAAAAAACAGAAGGTGAAGCTTGCTCTGTGATGAATTGGGCCTTCCTTCAGCTTCCACATCCTGCTTTGAATTCAAGAGTCCTTCTTTTCTTGAATTGGTCGGTCAGTGGTTTGTTTTCTGGGCCTGAATCCCGGATGAATCCCCTATTAGAACCTTCTCAAGCAAACCCTCGTAATCCTTTTACATCTCTTAGTCTAGCCCATGCATACCTTGCTTTACCCATCGTTACTTATCGTTCAACTTAGAGCTCGATAGCAAATTCTTCGAGAGTCTCTTGTTCCATCTACTATCCTTTCTGAAGATAATAGAGTAACAGTGCTCCATAGAGAGAGAAAGAAGACACAGTAATGGTAAGCCATTGTAGGGATCAGCCTAGAAGGAGAATCATTAATTCTTGTTTTCATGATATGATGAAACGATTCAATCATGATTGGGGTGTGGGTAATTATCTTCTTTTTTTTTTCATAAGATGCGGTATTCTTGTAGTGGTTCTCGAGGGCAAAGGGGGGGATTTGGGTAAAGCCAGTGGTGGTGATTGTGTCATCCGTTCTCTTCTTAATAACTCCCATCTCCCGAGGCCTAGCTTCGTATTATTTTCTTCATTCAAAGCAACCCATTACTTTTGCTACTACTACCACTAGTCTAGCTGTTGTCTATTTGCAACCATATAATTTTTCTAAGAGTACATGAGATCGTATTGTATTTTGGGTTTGCACTAGCGATAAGGTAAATCAAAATTCTGGCTGGGGGCTGGTTTGAGAGAAGTTTGCTACTCCGGCAGCCTTCCAATGACCTTAATGAAACGGGACGAGTCGCAATGAATCACTACGAAAATAGAAATATATGCACTAATAAAATATAGTCAAGCGACGAGTTGATTGAAGAAAGGCACGAGGCGCGGAGCGTCAGGCTTTTGAGAAGTAGTGGAATTGCTTACCTAGGAAGAAGTAGTAGTAGGAGAAGTCAGATCTCTTTGAATAGGTGGTCCGCTTGCTTGGAAAGAAAAGCAAAGTAAGACGCCCTACTTGTACTAATAACTAGAAGAAATCAATGGATTGAAGAACAAAGCAAAACACTGATAGTAGAACTATGGGAGAAAGAAAAGAAGCTTGGTTCACATCTGGTAAGCGAAAGAGTGAAGTGAACTAGGCGTTGAGTTCACTATACGGATTAGCTCATTCGAAATCTATATAGAGTATCTCAATTCAGCTCACTTGGTAGAGTTTTGAGTGAGGGAACCCCGGGGCTGTAGTCATCCAGTTCACAAAGTCTTGAGTTTCTCCAAATGATATAGATAGAAAGAATGGCGATCTACTAATATATTATACTTACTCTATATAAGGGATTTCTACTAGGAAAATCCTCTTTTCATTCCAAAATATATACTTGATTCAGAGATGATCAAAGACTCCTACCCTAACGCGTGACTCTAAAAAATCCAACTGATCTGAGGGTTTTTTCTCCAGTACAAGCAACACATTGGTAATAGCATACTTCCTGCAATACGAAGGGAATGATAAAAATACCTCACCAACCAATAAAAATCCCTAACCTAATTGGGAATACTCTCAAAGGACGGACAATCCGAGTTAAGACGGCCTTCCGAGAAGCACTATTAGGGAATACGCGGGAGGGACATATGTCGTAGTTCCACAACGCGGAGTTCTAATGTGGGGATTGGTCGAAGAGGTTTTATTAGCTAGAAAGGCGCAAGTCTCAGAGCTGAGCTCACCGCTTCGCGCCTCAGAGGGTGTCCAGACCCGGCAGAAGATATAGGCAATGTGAAATGTTCGGCTACTAAATGAAGGAGTTCAGGCTAAGATATTATCGGTTCTGAAGCGCCTGGGTATGGGTAGATCAGCAAGCCCGCTTACCGAACTGTTTCAAAAGAACTCGTAAGAAGCTTTACAGCAGCTCAAAGAACCTATGTATACGGCCCAGTCCTTGCCATGCCCGATCTTCACCCTTAACCATTTAATAAGCTTATGCCAGTGAGGTGTGGATGCAATGGAAAGACCCATATCGACCGTCTTACGACAAAGAAAATCTTGCTATTAAGAGGAAAAGAAATGGAGCTAGGGTCAAGTTCCAGAGGGGTCTCCAAACAGCCTCACACTACACCATCACGTGGGAGCTCCTCCACTCCTGTGGAAAGGGCATGTCTTACTATAGATAGTAGGTCAGCTCAATCACTTTCATCAAATTCCCTTGCTTAAGTACAAAAGCAAACTCCCCAGGTTCAAAAGCAACGGCCATGGGGTCACTATACTCGTCAAGGTTGTCGGAGGTCTGTGAGTCATACGACTGTGGTACTGGCACTTTTCAAACTGAGACTCACTAAATATTACGCTTCTGCTCGCAAAGTAGGCCAGCCAATAAAACCCATCTCGTAGGACTCGCTTAGCTAAGGTTCTGGCTCCTTGATGGCTGCCACAAATCCCTTCGCTTTATGAATCCGAGCTCGCCCTCCGGGGGGAAACAGCATTATTTGTTATCGTCCAACTTTGGAATACCTAATAACATACCTCCCTAGTTCCCCGCTATCGCTATCAGCCTTAAAGCCAACCTGATATGGCGAACAAAAGAAACCTAGCTTGAGCCTTCACTCTACCTAGAACCTAATTACTACCTTCGCGGGTATTCTTATCTCGATCAGGATAAGAAATGGCTGGCTATCGCTTTCCTTCTTAGGTGAGGGATTCGAGATGTATGCGCCCGCATAAAGATCTGAGAAGCTATGAATCTGTCGTATATACTATAATAGACGAACAAACACATAAAGAGAAACCGGAGACTAATGACCTAGATCATCAAACCTTTCTGTCCACACTCGATCCTTAGCAATAAGCCTACAGCTAAGAAGATGGAATGGTACCAAGCTCACTTATACGCACTCCTAAATGAAACAAACTAGACTATCACACTAAGTTACACCTGCCCTGAGCTGAGCCATAAATCAATAGAAGAGTTCGGTATTATTTCCATCTTTTCCATTAGTTTCTATGAAATCCTGATATTCGTTTTTCTATTCCACTGCGCATAGCCCGGTTCTTTCCGCTAGCACTGGCAATAGACCCTTAACCGGCACTGGCACTGAGTGCATTACTTACTGAATTACTTACTTTACTGCACTGCATTTCCAGCTGGCCTTCCCGAGTACGAGTATGGGTTCGTTGGATCATTCTATTCTATGTCAATTGGAAGTTGCATTTCAGACTCTGGAAGCCCCGTTCCTTCTCCTTTTAGGGTAAGGTCGGCATAAATCCATCAGTGGTAGGAATCAACGATCCATTTCGTAAGAGAAGAATTGGGGAAAGCACGCAGTTGGCAGTTGACATCTTCAATACAGAACTCTTTCTTCGCTTTCTTTTCAGGAAACTCGAAATCTCGAACTAGAAATCTCGTAAGAGAGGATCAAGCTCTAGTCTCACAATTGAGAAGTACGGCACCTTTTTGCCCAATAAGCTAGTCTACCTTTACTGCGGCACCTCGAAGGAATGAATAGCCCGGCCCCTTCTCTCAGGAATCCGTTGATAAGGCAGTGTAGGAGTGCAAATCCTTCTAGAGACTTTCCAGTCCAGATTCGACGCGACGCTTAGCTTATTATTCTTCTGAAGATGCAATTCTGGATCTCTGTACAAGCTTTCAAGATTGGCTGGGCGTGAAGCATCTCTATTTCTTGTGATTTCCTTGTCAGTTTCTCTAGCAGCCCTACCTCAAATCCTCTTCTGTGGAAAACTAGTTCGTTCATCTGATGGCACCCAATGAGTAACTACTAATGTTATGAATAAAAGGCCAGTCGCAGATTGATCCGATACGCCAGACCTGCTTCCGTTGTTTGACTTCCTGACTTCCTATAGTGTAGCTTTCCCTGAGCGAGAATACGACCCAGAAGTACCCGCCACTCTATCTCTGAAGTGAGTTCTGTCGACACCTCACAAAGAAAGAAAAGGAGGGCTAGGCCCGAATAGGTCTTTGAATCCTGGCCAGAATTGAGGGGAGCTTCGCTCTCCATTGAGTAAGGAAATCCAGCCTCGGGAATTAAAGTAATTAACTGAAATATCCAATAACATATAAAATAGAAATGTTAAAGCATAACGAAAGAGTAAGACCTCGGTCGTGCAAATCATGCCGAGGAGGCTTCCTTTCAACAAAATGCAAGGATTCTCCGGGGGATAGCCGCTATTAAAGAAAGCCCTGGGCTGTGGACTCAGTATGGAATGGAGATAATGTGGTATGCTTTCCACTGTTGGCAGTTCTAGATAAGAAAAGGTTGAGTTCGGCTGGCTCGGCTCGCTAGGAGGATGAAGCTTCTACTCTTTGAGTGAAGTAAGTTGGAATCTTTCATCGTTCTTTTCCTTCTAATGTCGGACTGATGAAAGTCGTTTTTATGAAGAAGCGTTGAAATAAGAAAAAAATGGTGGGTCATCAAATAGAAAAAAGAAAAAAAGATTGAGGGCTTTTGCGGGCAGGTACTCATTGTTTTACTTCGCTCTTCTTTTACTACCAAAAAGTAGAGCAAGGAAAGAAAATGAACACGCAAGGAAAGAGGTTGGTTATTCGATCACTGTTCTCGGAGTCGTACACACTCCACTTATGAGTTGAACAAAGAAAGTAATGCTCGAAAAAAGAGAGTAATGCAAAGTGGACAGATCAAGTCAAACACGAGTCAATTCCCTAAAAAAGTCTCCCAACCTGACTGGAAAAGTGGGAACCGACTTCATCAAAAACCATCAAGTCAAGCCCATATGCATTTAATAATAAGGGATGTTTCGCTAAGGATCCAAAAAGGTTTCTTATAATCTGTCTAAATAAAATCCAACCGTCCTTTCTTTTCTTTAGGAGAATATCGCCTATTTCTCACTTTTGATACCAGTTGAGTACGGCACGGCACGGCACTATCATGAATCAATGGAAAGCTTTTTTTCTGACTAGAATTGACACGCTACTGCTAGTTGTAACGTAAACAGTGGACTCACTCACTCAATCTGCCGTGCCAGGTATGAAAAGAGAAGCTAGTCCGGAAGCAAGGTCAATCAAGTGCGCCACGTCTGTCCCAGGCAAAACCACTGACTGCTATGGCAACCTCTCTTTTGATTCTCCTCATTAGATTCTACTAATCTCATTGGGAGCTGATCTGAAAACTTCTATCCTATCTCGCTATGGGCCAAAAGTGCATCTCACCTAGTGGAAAAAGTTGCACTATTTCTTGGCACAACGATGGATTCCAGGCATGGCTGGCTGAAGAACGGAAAATGCTTTGATTATGCATTTCTCGAATCTAGTCCAACACAACTGAATTTCGCCCCTCCTTCCTACTTTACTTTCCACCGGACTCATTCCAAGAGTCAAGAGTGAATGGGATTCTATTAGGCAACGAAATCAAGTGCTAGTCCCCTTCTCGGGAAAGCCAATTTCCTATTCCAAGAGTCTAGTGGTAAGTTCTAAGCTGGAATGGGTCCGATCCTTGCTAATGAATGAACTCCGTCACTACTCCTTTCCTTGGGCCAAAACCACGGAATATTTTCAGGAAACTAGACTCGAACTGAACCATAGCCCGGCACCCTCGAAACGATGGATTGCTTTTGAGAAAACCGCATCTCACTCAAAAGTAGCCTACCCCATTTTCCCGAGGGAATACGCAAATCCGGAGTGGGAGAAGGCTAAACCCATTTCTGTTCTGATCCGCCAGATCATGTCATGTCTTGTGTCAAATAGATATTGTCGTATGGTATGGAGTGAGAATCGAGATGACTATGGCC